ACAACGATCTGCCGTACATTCAGGATACTAAATATAATTGTAATAATCACATTAATAGTTGCATTGACTCTTATTTTCGTTCTCACATCTGTATTGATAGTCACTTTTTAAGCGATAGTAATAATTCCAATGAAAGTTACATTTATAATTTCATTTGTAGTGAAAGTGGAAAGATTCGTGAAAGTAAAAATTACAAGATAAGAACTAATAAGAATCGTAGTAATTTAATGAGTTATAAGGATTTCGATATAACTAAAAACTACAATCAATTATGGATTCAATGCGATAATTGTTATGGATTAATGTATAAGAAAGTTGAAATGAATGTTTGTGAAGAATGTGGACATTATTTGAAAATGACTAGTTCAGAGAGAATCGAGCTTTCGATTGATCCGGGTACTTGGAATCCTATGGATGAAGACATGGTCTCTGCGGATCCCATTAAATTTCATTCGAGGGAGGAACCTTATAAAAATCGTATTGACTCCGCTCAAAAAACGACAGGATTGACTGACGCTATTCAAACAGGTACGGGTCAACTAAATGGTATTCCGGTGGCCCTTGGGGTTATGGATTTTCAGTTTATGGGGGGTAGTATGGGATCCGTAGTAGGCGAAAAAATAACTCGTTTGATCGAGTATGCTACCAATAAAAGTTTACCTCTTATTTTAGTGTGTTCTTCTGGAGGAGCACGAATGCAAGAAGGAAGTTTAAGTTTGATGCAAATGGCTAAAATTTCTTCGGTTTTATGTGATTATCAATCAAGTAAAAAGTTATTCTATATATCAATTCTTACATCTCCTACTACCGGTGGGGTGACAGCTAGTTTTGGTATGTTGGGGGATATAATTATTGCCGAACCCTATGCCTATATTGCATTTGCGGGTAAAAGAGTAATTGAACAAACATTGAAAAAAGCCGTGCCTGAAGGTTCACAAGCGGCTGAATCTTTATTACATAAGGGCTTATTGGATGCAATTGTACCGCGTAATCCTTTAAAAGGTGTTGTGAGTGAGTTATTTCAGCTCCATGCTTTTTTTCCTTTGAACAAAAATAAAATAAAATAGAACAGTTAGTTTATCATAATTAAACGAAAACCCAAAAATTCTTTTTTCTTTCGAATCATTTTTTTATCGATATTCTTGTTTACTACTTAGTATTAGTAAACCTCTATCAACAAGATAAAAGGTGAATTTTTGCTTTCGGTAAGTTCAAATTAGATAAAACAAAGTTCATTTTACTCTATTGCTTGCATATGTATAGATAATTCAAATAGAGATATAGACAGATCTATAGAGAGTCTTACATCTTTTTGAATTTCCCGAAAATTCCCTGTTGTTGGATCAGATTATAATCAATTTTTTAGAAATTTGTAATGGAATCAAACTTTTTTTTATTAATGATTAATGACTATTAGAAGACAATCCCTCCTAGGGATAATAAATCTAACAAGAGGATTATGATACATCTATTTTTTTTTTTTTTAAGATGAATAAGTCCATTTATTTAGTTTGGCGTTTCTTGTACTTTTTTTTATTCCATTTCTAGTAGGTTCTATTCTATATATTTACTTAAAGATACTTAGTATAATTATATAATATATATAATATAAATAATAAAAATACAAGATATTCTAAGCTATCTTTAGAATTTAGAATATAACAATAACAGGTACAAATATTAAATTGAGGTACCCTTTTTATGACAACTTTCAATAACTTACCCTCTATTTTTGTGCCTTTAGTAGGCCTAGTCTTTCCGGCACTTGCAATGGCTTCTTTATTTCTTCATATTCAAAAAAATAAAATTTTTTAGATCGGATGAGACCTAAGCGTCCTTTTTTTATTTTAAAAACTTCGATTCGGTAAGAACCTAGAATATTGTATAACACGTAGATTCCTACAAACATAACTAAAAAAAGCTCTTATGCATGTGTAAACGGATTATATGGGTAAAAAAATTTTCGCTCTTTTGAAAAATGGATCATTATCGGACCGATGTAGTAAATTCAAGTTCAAGTCAATGTATTTATTTGAGTTATAGGGGATCATATAAAATAAAGAGATGTTATTTTTTTTTAGATATAAACAATTTTATAAATTACTCCTAAGGTAAAGGTTCACAACAAAACAGTTGATGAGAGTTACTTTGAAAACAAAAAAAAAAAAAAAAAAAGAAAATCATATTTTCTCAATTCCAAAAAATTGTATACCTGGGTCTAATATATATGAGTTGGCGATCAGAATCTATATGGATAGAATTTATAACGGGGGCTCGAAAAACAAGTAATTTCTGCTGGGCCTTTATCCTATTTTTAGGCTCATTAGGGTTCTTATTGGTTGGAACTTCCAGTTATCTTGGTAGAAATTTTATATCATTATTTGCATCTCAGCAAATTGTTTTTTTTCCACAAGGGATTGTGATGTCTTTCTATGGGATCGCAGGTCTCTTTATTAGTTGCTATTTGTGGTGCACTATTTTGTGGAATGTGGGTAGTGGTTATGATCTTTTCGACCGAAAAGAAGGAATAGTGCGTATTTTTCGTTGGGGATTTCCTGGAAAAAGTCGTCGGATCTTTTTACGATTCCTTATGAAGGATATTCAGTCCATCAGAATAGAAGTTAAAGAGGGTGTTTCTGCTCGGCGTGTCCTTTATATGGAAATTCGAGGTCAAGGGGCTATTCCTTTAATTCGTACTGATGAGAATTTTACTACACGAGAAATTGAGCAAAAAGCTGCTGACTTGGCTTACTTCTTACGTGTACCAATTGAAGTTTTTTGAAATGAATTAAATTTAAAAGACTAAAAGCTTCGGCAGTAGGAAAAAAAACGAAATAATTTTTTTTTTTTTCAATTGAACACTGATCTATTCTTTTATGCTTTTTTTTTTTATATATTTGATATTGATAGAAAAGGAGTTTATTCGTCTCGAAAATCGAATAATATTTTTTATAAAAAAAAAGTTATATTAGTTTTGATCGAAAAAGGGGGGGAATAACATCCCTGGAAATCAAAAATTTTTATTGATTCAAATTGGAAGTTTATTCTGAGTCTATTTCTGTATTCTTTCTAGATGACTAAGTATTTAATCAAAAGAAAAAGATGAAATGGCTTCATAGGCTCAATACATTCTATTCGTATTAGACTATAAACTCCTGCTCGATAGAAATATTAGATCTAATAGAATCAACAAATGCGGTAGGTTCATTAACAATTCACAGATTAAAAATGGTAAGAAAGAAAACATTCATTCCTTTTTTTTATTTTACATCTATAGTATTTTTGCCCTGGTTGATCTCTCTCTGCTGTAATAAAAGTTTGAAAACTTGGATTACTAATTGGTGGAATACTAGACAATGCGAAACCTTTTTTAATGATATTCAAGAAAAAAGTGTTCTAGAAAAATTTATACAATTAGAGGAACTAGTCCAGCTGGATGAAATGATAAAGGAATACCCAGAAACCTTACAACAATTTCGTCTAGGAATCCACAAAGAAACGATCCAATTCATCAAGATACACAATGAATATCGTATCCATACAATCTTGCACTTCTCGACAAATCTAATATCTTTTGTTATTCTAAGTGGTTATTCCTTTTGGGGTAAGGAAAAGCTTTTTATTCTGAATTCTTGGGTTCAAGAATTTCTATATAATTTAAGTGATACAATTAAAGCTTTTTCGATTCTTTTATTAACTGATTTATGTATCGGATTCCATTCGCCTCACGGTTGGGAACTAATGATTGGTTATATTTACAAAGATTTTGGATTTGCTCATTATGAGCAAATTTTATCTGGTCTAGTTTCTACCTTTCCAGTCATTCTTGATACAATTTTTAAATATTGGATCTTTCGTTATTTAAATCGTGTATCTCCGTCACTTGTAGTGATTTATCATGCAATAAATGACTAAAAAATGATTCACTTATCCAATTCTAATCTCCGTATACATCATAACCAAATCAAAGTCGTATTTACTTTACTCTTTTTACCCAGGAGGGATTCCTTGTATATAAAAAAAATTAATTTTTTTCAGTAAAAGTAAATAGCAGAATTGTGGCTAGGGAAGTATATTATCGACCTACCTAACTTTATTGTAGAAATTTTCGGGATAAATGATTGGACCATGCAAACTAGAAATACCTTTTATTGGATAAGGGAAGAGATTACTCGCTCCATATCTGTCTCACTCATGATATATATAATAACTTGGGCATCCATTTCAAGCGCATATCCGATTTTTGCCCAGCAGAATTATGAAAATCCACGAGAAGCAACTGGGCGTATTGTATGTGCCAATTGCCATTTAGCTAGTAAGCCCGTGGATATTGAGGTTCCACAAGCGGTACTTCCTGATACTGTATTTGAAGCAGTTGTGAAAATTCCTTATGATATGCAACTAAAACAAGTTCTAGCTAATGGAAAAAAGGGAGCTTTGAATGTGGGAGCTGTTCTTATTTTACCGGAGGGGTTTGAATTAGCCCCTCCCGACCGTATTTCACCCGAGATGAAAGAAAAGATAGGAAATCTGTCTTTTCAGAATTATCGACCAAATAAAAAAAATATTCTTGTGATAGGTCCTGTTCCTGGTCAAAAATATAGTGAAATAACCTTTCCTATTCTTGCCCCAGACCCTGCTACTAATAAAGATGTTCACTTCTTAAAATATCCTATATACGTAGGTGGAAACAGGGGGAGGGGTCAGATTTATCCTGATGGTAGCAAAAGTAACAATACAGTTTATAATGCTACGGCAGGAGGGACAATAAGCAAAATTTTACGAAAAGAAAAAGGGGGATACGAAATCACCATAGTGGAGGCAGTGAATGGGCGCCAAGTTATTGATATTATACCTCGAGGTCTAGAACTTCTTGTTTCAGAGGGCGAATCCATTAAACTCGATCAACCATTAACGAGTAATCCTAATGTGGGTGGATTTGGTCAGGGGGATGCGGAAATAGTACTTCAAGATCCATTACGTGTCCAAGGCCTTTTGTT